TATAGAAAAAACAAGGAAACAGATGAGAAATAGAAATAAAGGAATTTTGGATTGATTGAGTCAGGAATCCAAATTTGGATTCGGTATGGATAAAAGAACTTCCTATGTTATACTATTCAAGTCTTGACGACGGGTTGATTTGCTAGATCAGATATTGTTATTCATGATATTGATCCGATTCAAGATCATCGAGAGGTAATTCATTCATTGAATTTACAGCCGAAAGATTTATCATCTCTAGGGGATTAAATCCCGAGTTATTGCGAAGTAAAAAAACCGATGAGATTATGGAAGTAAATATTCTTGCATTTATTGCTACTGCACTATTCATTCTAGTTCCTACCGCCTTTCTGCTTATCATTTACGTAAAAACAGTCAGCCAAAATGATTAATTCAAATGAATTTGAAAATTCATTTGAATTCAACTTTCCTTCTGAGTTCTTATCAAAAATTGACGAAGTCAAATGAAAAGGATTTCCATTTTACGCCTTAACTTAAATGAAATGAGCGCACTATAATCAGCAGTTTTCTAAGAGATAGATAGTATGGTAGAAAGATGCATCTTTCTACCATACTATTAACTAATAAGTAAGGGGAAACTTTGCCCATTTTTAACGGCCAAACCCTGATATGAAATAAGTCGATAAAGCAAAAATCGCCTTTCTCAAATTAGAAAACAAAGGGTAAATGCTCATGACTCGCCCCAGTCAAGATCTTATTATTGCCCAGTCTCTCGTTAGACAACCACCATCCCTATATCATTTCTCCTAGAAAGTGCGTATACACGTAACAAAACGACTTAGAGTAAAGAGGGAAAGAAATCAAAAGGGGTCCGTCTTCCTCAGTATCCATCTATAAAGATAGTAAGAGCCCATTCCCGTCGATTGAAATATCAAATTTCGGAAGAATTTTAGGTTGGAATAAATTTCCAATCAGCTGAATCCCTTTCTTTTCGAAATACAATACTACAATACAAGGGCGGGAATCGATGAAATATCTCTTTAATTGAAAATTGAAAGAGTATGATTCATATCATAGATTACTCGATTGGAGTCCAATGAGATTCCAAATTCAGAGATTTGGATTTGAAATACTTTCAAATGCGTTGCAGAACGATCTATAAAACAATCGATACAGTTTTATTTTTGATTCCTGAACTCAATTAGTAGTACTTCTAGAGCCCACTTCTTCCCCACACTACGAGTGAAAGGGAAAATGTAAAGACTACCATTAAAGCAGCCCAAGCGAGACTGACTATATCCATGTGCATTATGTCCCCTATTTCTATAAATACGAAGGAATTATTCCATTATTCCTCACTAATAATAGTGGAATCAATGCCGCAGAGTCAAAAAGGGGTTCGGACCGAACACTATTGAGAAAGCAATCCGATAAATCGATTATGATTTCGAATCAGGAAAGATTAAAAACACAAGCAAAATGCATAGTAACATCTCAAGGAAATGGAAACATGTAGGAATAAGAATAATAAGGTCTATTCTTTTTTTGTTTTGTTTACCTTCTAAGTAAAAACAGAAGGGGGAAATCACTAAAAACGAGAAATCACTATCTATTACAGATCTCTATTTCCCCATTTGATCGAATCCGTACCCCCCTTCCGATTATCGCTGCGCAACAGGGGGCTTGGGTAGGCGTTACCGAAAAGAAAGCATTTCTTTTTACTCTCTTTTCTAGAAAAGTCAATTATTCATCCAATCTAATATTGATTGGATACCTGAGCACTCAGAGATTCTCTCAAGTCCGTCTTATATAAAGCAACTTCCGAGCCCTTCCCGAACTATTAATTGAATTTCGAGGCTCTACAATTTGATTCAAGATCCAGTCATTAGCCACTTCCTTAGTAATAGAAGGGAATCGTGAAGTCTTGATAACCCCTCTACCAGTAGATTCGAATATTTCCTTGAATCCTAGATGCGAACGGGGCTTCACAATCTTTTCTTTTAAAAAACCTGTAGACCACATACTTAGAATCAAACAAAGTATCAACAGCCCGTTTCCTATGCTTCTATGGAGGAAGCATTCTTCGAGTTCTATCAGAAGAACAGAAAAGAAGAAGAGATTTCGAGTTTTTGGTAATCAGGCGACACCCGGATTTGAACTGGGGAAAAAGGATTTGCAGTCCCCCGCCTTACCACTCGGCCATGCCGCCAAAATGATACAAAAATACTTTTCTTCCAAACCCCCTTTTGGTTGGATTTGATCCACCCCTTCAATTTATTGTATAGTATCTGAAAATACACATTTGATTGCTCAATAGAAAAGCGAGAGAATGTTTTTAGCATTGTGTATTTTCGGCCGATAAATTTGAACCATTAACTATTGACCCCTTAGTTCGAATTCATGAACGACTCTGGGATTTGAATTTCAAATTGTGTTTTCCTAATGACATAAGAAAATAAAAATTGAGACCGAACCAATCAGTATTGATTTTTTCAATCAAAAAATCTTTCTCCACTTCAATTATAACAAAACATATGAG